ATATGAAATAGGCGATTTTGTTAAGTCGATTCTTAGAAAATCTTTAATCAACCCATTTATCCTTATTTCAACAAAGGAAGCACGGGCCTCGTCGATAGAAGAACTTTTTTTGTCTTGGCCCCAATTTAATACTAAACAAGTCCGAACTAATTGAATACTTGTATCCGAAATTATCCGAATTGGCTTGCCATTTGCATAAAAGATATAATTGACAATTTGAAGTTGTACATTATCTCTTTCTTGCAGTAAATCCGGGGGGAAAAGTCTTACTAAATTTAGACCCTCCATTATTTCATATGTGCCTACAGGTCGAACCAAAACAAAAAACTTTTTCTTGGTAAGTGTGATCCCTTGGATATAGAGCCACTTTTTCAAATTTTTGTATTCCTTGGAATTTGTTTTTCCTGGTCTTGGTGGTATCAAGACGTCACTATGTCGGGATATCTTTGCTGTCTTTCCCGGAAAATGGATATCTCCAGAAAAGATCCTAAGTTCAATTCTCTTTTTTTTTCTCTCCACTCGGACCAACCCGCCTACTCGGCTTCTTGTCTTTAAAGTGATTTGTGTATCTATTCCAATAAGACTATTGTTTCGTACCATTATAGAAGAAGATCCGGGTAAGATATGCACTTCCTCGGGAATAAAAAAAAATCGATCTACTTGTAGTTGGTCTTTTGGCCGTAATTCCGCGACTCCTCGATCCTGAATGAAATCCTCTTTTTTGAGGATTGACGGCATTTCTATAGTCTCATATTTAGCAATTCCCGAGTTCTTTCTTCTATATCGCGGATCATCAAAATACGCAAGAATACTGTTTTTACGGAAAATACCATTTCTCGGTATTTCAATTGAGATACCCAAAGAGGGCCTTAGTTCGTTCTCGCGTTCTTGAATCGATTGGAGTGGGATAATGAATCTATTTCTTCGCCTCTTTGCCAATAAATCAGAATTCTCGTCGAGAATGGCCGTATATCTGAGATTAGAACGACCCGTACATATGATGCGATTAAGTTCTGAAAAATCAGGAAGCCCACCCCCCCCTTTCCCAGAAAACTCCGAACTAACGAACTTAGGCTTCGCTTGATTATTCGTTACTGAGGGGTTAGAAATATAGCTTCGTTTGCCAGAAAGAGAATGAACGTTCATTTGATCTTGATCCTTGTGGATCGACGGGGAAAGGAGACTGGATCTCCACAGCTCCCCTAATAATATCCATAAATGACTTGTTTTAGGTAAGAGATGAACATTACCTTCAGATGCATGATACACATCGCTATTCCAGTGCATTTCGCCCTCTGACTCAGAATAAATATGTTTTCGAACCTTCTCTTTAAAACTAAAAGTGGCTGTTCCCGCGCGAATCTCAGCAATCACTTGCTCTGATTCTACATATTGATCGTTTTGAACTAGAAGAAAACTTTTGGACGGAATACTCACATTGTGTATAATATCTTCACTCTCAATAGTTAGATACACGTCTATCGAACATAGAAAGGCAGGCTGTCCATGACGTGTACGTGTCGGATGAACCAAATCCTCGTTAAATTTTATTTTTCCATTAGAAGGGGCTCGCACATGTTCTGCAGTCCCTCCAGTGAATACTCCGCCGGTATGAAAAGTTCTTAAGGTTAATTGAGTGCCCGGTTCCCCAATAGATTGACCTGCAATAATACCTACAGCTTCTCCCAATTCGACCAGGCCGCCATGAGCCGGACTCCGGCCATAACAAAATCTACAGATCCAAGATGTACTTCGACAAGTAAAAGGAGTTCGAATAGATATTGATTGTGCTCGAAAGGTTATGACTCGATTGACAAGTCCACCCCCAATATCTTGATTTCTAGTGGCAATGCATCGCGAACCTATATATATATCATCTGCTAATACACGACCTATTAATGTTTGGCTAAAAAACCTTTCCTGCATCACCCCATTTCGTGTTCGAGGACTCACAGAAAGACCCCGGACGGTGCCACAATCTGTTCGACGTACAACAATGTGTTGAACTACTTCAACAAGTCTGCGAGTAAGATACCCAGCATCTGCTGTTCGTACAGCAGTATCCACAACCCCTTTACGGGCGCCGTAGCACGAGATAATATATTCTGTTAAAGAGAGTCCTTCGCGTAAATTGCTTTGAATGGGTAAATCAATCATTTGGCCTTGGGGATCCGACATTAATCCCCTCATACCTACTAATTGATGTACCTGAGATGCATTTCCTCGAGCTCCCGAAAAAGACATTGTATGGACTGGATTACGTGGGTCGGTCATCCTAAAATTAGGAGTCATTTCTTGTCGCAAATATTCACTTGTAGCATACCATATCTCAATGGATTGGCGTAATTTTTCTACCGCGTGTACATTCCCATACTGATAATGTTTTCCCAAAAGAAAACTTTGTTGTTCAGCATCTTGAACTAGCCATCTCTTAGAGGGTATTGTTAAAAGATCATCAATTCCTAATGAAATGGATGTAGCAGTAGCTTGGTGGAAACCCAGAGTCTTTACTTGATCCAAGATATGTGATGTATATGCCATTCCGAAGTGATCTATTAATCTACTAATAAGTCGTTTCATCGCAGTTCCGTCTATCACTTTATTGTGAAAGACCAGATTGGCCCGTTCTGCCATAAGTACCTCCATATTCTGCTGAGTAGGATTTGACAATGGATTTGAGTCGGTGATTGGAAAACTCCCTTTTCTCGATCTTGATTCGCGTAGAAATTATGCAATAATTCAGGTCCTTGTTAAACCGGGGAGACCCGAATTTCTATTGGTCTCATAGAATTACTTAGTTTAAGAATCGTAGAGAGAGACCTGGCAAAACCCTTGTATGGCTTCTTCGATTTCTCGATAAAGAGAAATATGACCAACAGTCGTTCGAATATATATATAAAGACTCTCTTTTTTTATACTTCTTACTATTAGATAGTGCCCATAAATCTCATAATAAGTACCCAAAGATTCATAGTGAATTTCAATGGGAGTTTCTCTTACAGCAATAATGCGTAGATCTAGTCGCCACCGGAGCCACAACGGACTATCTAAATTGATTCGTTTTTGCCGAAAAGCTCCAATTGCATCATAGGAATTAGAAAAAAAGGGTTCTTTTTCTTTCGTATACTTATAGTTAGTATTATCAATTCTTTCAGTTTGATAGTTTCTGTAATTACATGGATTATACCTATTTACATAAATACCCCGACGATTCCCGCTCGTTAATACATAGAGTCCAATAAGCATATCTTGAGTGGGGACGCAAATGGGATCGCCCACAGCTGGAGACAAAAGATTCATATGAGAAAACATAAGTAAATGTGCCTCCGCTTGAGCCTCCAAAGATAAAGGCACATGCACGGCCATTTGATCCCCGTCAAAGTCTGCATTGAATCCCTTACAAACTAATGGATGTAAACAAATAGCACGCCCTTCCACTAAAATGGGCTGGAATGCCTGTATGCCTAATCTATGCAGAGTAGGTGCTCTATTCAGCAATACAGGATGTCCCTGCACAACTTCCCGAAGTATTTCCCATACAATCGGTTCTTTTTCCCGAATTTTACTCTTAGCAACTCCTATGTTTGAAGCAAGATGTTCTTTAATTAGTCCACGAATTACAAATGTCTGGAAAAGCTCTATTGCTATTTCGCGGGGCAATCCACATCGATGTAATGAAAGGGAAGGGCCCACGACAATGACTGAACGCCCTGAATAATCGACCCGTTTCCCAAGCAGAGTCTCGCGAAATCGTCCCTCTTTGCCTGCAATTACGTCTGAAAACGACTTGTAAACTTTATTATGACCGTCCCTCGTGGGTTGTCCGCGGACGCCATTATCAAGAAGTGTATCCACGGCTTCTTGTACCAATTTCTCCTGACACCTTACTACGTCTTCTGGCGAAAATCGACTTATTTTTATTAGCTTTCGAAGACTATGGTTCCGAATGATAACTCTTCGATAGAGTTGATTAATATCCGAACTCATTAATTTACCCCCATCTATCTGAATGATCGGTCTCAACTCAGGAGGAAGAACTGGTAATAGACACAAAACCATCCATTCTGGTTCTATCTTTGTTTGAATAAAATGCTTAGCCAATCCCATGCGTCTAACCAAAAAATCTTTTCTTCTTCGAACCTTTCGATCTTCCCATTCATTCCCTGTGGGACCTTCTTCTGCCAATTCTTTCCATTCTAACAATGAAGAATTTAGAATGATTCGTAAATCTAGATCGGCTAATTGCTCTTGGATAGCACCTGCTCCAGTGGAGATCTCTCGATTTCGAAAGGTATCGAAGCCTTGGGTAGTAAAAAAAAGCGGGATACTGTATTTACAAGATTGAATTTCATCCTCGAAAAAACCTCGTAATCGTAAGAAAGTGGGTTTTTTAGCGACGGGCCTAGCAAAAGAAAAATCGCCGTATACTAGGCCTTCTAAGTCTTTAAGACGTTTATCTAAAAGATTCGCAATATAACTAGGAAGACGTCTCAAATACCATACATGGGTTACCGGGCACGCGAGTTTAATGTAGCCCATTTGATATCGTCGTATCCGAGAATCAACAAATTCGACTCCGCATTGTTCACAAAATCTCGGGGCTTCTTTTTCATCTCCAATTACTCGATAATTTCCACAAGCACAAATTCCACTTTTGATAGGCCCAAAAATTCTTTCACAAAATAATCCATCTTTTTCTGGTTTATTAGTTTTGTAATGAAAAGTAGAGGGTTTTGTCACCTCGCCAACTAGCTCGCCAGTAGGCAGGATTTTATTGGCCCAAATCCTTATTTGTTGAGGAGAAACTAATCCAATTCGAAGTTGTTGATGTTTATATCGATCGATCATAGAAGAAAAATTATAAATTCATTGCGATTAAGCTTCCTTCCTATTCATCTGGAAATTCTTCTCAGATACAAGAAAATGATTCAGTTCCAGAGCCAAAGATCGTAGTTCTCGAACGAGCAATCGAAAAGATTCTGGCGCATCTTCGGGCTTAG